TAGTAATGTCCGGCTCTTACCAAAAACAAGTCATTTATGGATATTATCAGGAGGTTCGTGCAGATCCGGTGTAGTTTCTTTTTCACTCCACAAGGATCAAGATCAACTGAACGTCCATTCTCATTCTGTCGAACGAAGATATATTTCTAGCCTCTCAGTGAATAATGATCAAGTGAGACACCAATTAGTTAGGTCAGATTTTTCTGATAAAAAAGAAGATGATATTTTTGATTATTCGGTATTTAATCGAATCATAGGTATTGGTCATTGTAATCTCATACATCCTGCAATTCTCCACAAGAATTCTGATTTATTGGCAAAAAGGCGAAGAAATCAATTTTGCATTCCGTTCCAATCCATTCAAGAACAAGAGAAAGAACTAATGCCCCATTCAGGTATCTCGATTGAAATACCCATAAAGGGCATTTTCCGTAAAAATAGTATTCTTGCTTATTTTGATGATCCTCGATACAGAAGAAAGAATTCAGGAATTACTAAATATGGGACTGTAGGGGCGCATTCAATCGTCAAAAAAGAGGGCTTGATTGAGTATCGAGGAGTCAAAAAAATTAAGCCAAAATTTCAAATGAAAATTGATCGCTTTTTTTTCATTCCCGAGGAAGTGCATATTTTACCCGAATCTTCTTACGTAATGGTACGGAATAATAGTATCATTGGAGTAGATACCCGAATCGCTTTAAATAGAAGAAGCCAAGTGGGCGGATTGGTCCGAGTGGAGAAAAAAAAAAAAAAGATTGAACTCCAAATTTTTTCTGGGGATATCCATTTTCCTGGGGAAACGGATAAGATATCCCGACACAGTGGCATCTTGATACCGCCGGAAACGGGAAAAAAAGAACTTAAGGAATCCACCCGGGAATCAAAAAAATTGAAAAAATGGATCTATGTCCAACGGATCACACCTACCAAGAAAAAGCATTTTGTTTTGGTTCGACCCGTAGTCACATATGAAATAGCGAACGGTATCAATTTAGCAACACTCTTCCCCCAGGATCTGCTGCGGGAAAAGGATAATATGCACCTTCGAGTTGTCAATTATATCCTTTATGGAAGGGGCAAACCCTTTCGGGGTATTTCTGACACAAGTATTCAATTAGTTCGAACTTGTTTAGTCTTGAATTGGGACCAAGACAAAAAAAGTTCTTCCGTCGAAGAGGTCTGTGCTTCCTTTGTTGAAGTAAGTACAAATGGTATGACTCGAGATTTCCTAAGAATCGACTTAGTGCAATCCCATATTTTGTATATCAGAAAAAGGAATGCTCCGTCAAGTCCAGGATTGATCTCTGATAATGGTCCAGATCGCACCAATATAAATCCTTTTTACTCCATTTATTTCAAGGCAAGGGTTCAACAATCACTTAGACAAAATCAAGGAACTATTCATACCTTGTTGAATAGAAATAAGGAATGCCAATCTTTGAGAATTTTGTCATCATCTAATTGTTTTCGAATGGGTCCATTCAACGATATCAAATATCATAATGTGATAAAGCAATCAATTCACATTCAAAAAGATCCTCTAATTCCAATTAGGAATTCGTTGGGACCCTTAGGAACAGTCCTTCAAATTGCGAATTTTTATTCATTTTACTATTTAATACCTTATAATCCGATTTCGGTAACTAACTATTTGAAACTTGATAATTTAAAACAGACTTTTCAAGTACGTAAATTTTATTTAATGGATGAAAACGAGAGAATTTATAATCCTGATCCAGACAGTAAGATTGTTTTGAATCCATTTAATTTGAATTGGTATTTTATCCATCATAATTATTGTGAGGAAATGTCCACAATAATGAGTCTTGGGCAGTTTATTTGTGAAAATATATGTATAGCCACAAATGGACCACACCTCAAATCAGGTCAAGTTTTAATTGTTCAAGCTGGCTCTGTAGTAATAAGATCAGCTAAGCCTTATTTGGCTACTCCAGGAGCAACTGTTCATGGGCATTATGGAGAAATCCTTTATGAAGGAGATACATTAATTACATTTATATATGAAAAATCAAGATCTGGTGATATAACGCAGGGTCTTCCAAAAGTAGAACAAGTGTTAGAAGTGCGTTCGATTGATTCAATATCGATGAACCTAGAAAAAAGAGTTGAGGGTTGGAACGCGCGTATAACAAGAATTCTTGGGATTCCTTGGGGATTCTTAATTGGTGCTGAGCTAACTATAGTGCAAAGTCGTATCTCTTTGGTTAATAAGATCCAAAAGGTTTATCGATCCCAGGGGGTCCAAATCCATAATAGACATATCGAAATTATTGTACGTCAAATAACATCAAAAGTGTTGGTTTCAGAAGATGGAATGTCTAATATTTTTTTACCCGGCGAACTTATTGGATTGTTACGAGCGGAGCGAACGGGGCGTGCTTTGGAAGAAGCGATCTGTTATCGAGCTATATTATTGGGAATAACGAGAGCATCTCTGAATACTCAAAGTTTTATATCTGAAGCAAGTTTTCAAGAAACCGCTCGGGTTTTAGCAAAAGCAGCTCTCCGGGGTCGTATCGACTGGTTGAAAGGCCTGAAAGAGAACGTTGTTCTAGGGGGGATGATACCCGTTGGTACCGGATTCAAAGCATTAGTGCACTGTTCACGGCAGCATAACAATATTCTTTTGAAAACAAAAAAAAGAATTTATTCGGGGGGGGGATGATAGATATTTTCTTACACCACAGAGAATTATTAGACTTTTGCATTTCAAAGACTTTACATGATACATTAGAACAATCATTTAGAGGATTTAATGAGTCCTAAGGAGCGGATTCTCTTAACTATTTTTGATCCTTTGATTTCTTAATAGTAAGAAAAGAAAGATAATAACGAATCGAAAGTAATGAATGGCCTGGATTGTGTATCAATGGCCAATCTCTGGTAGAAGAGAAGGTTCCATTGGAACAATTATTTATTTCAGGGCACCTCGTCTCTTTTTTTTATCAAATCTTTTTTTGATAAAAAAAAAGAGGAAGTATGGGGAGAAATGGCAAGAAGATAGTGGAATATCCATTTTGAAGAGCTGATGGAAGCAGGAATTCCTTTTGGTCATGGTACTAGGAAATGGAATCCTAGAATGTCACCTTATATCTCAGCAAAACATAAAGGTATTCATATTACAAATCTGACAAGAACTGCTCGTTTTTTATCAGAAGCTTGTTATAAAGCAGCAGATTTAGTAGCACGAGCTGCAATAAGAACCCGGTGTCATTATATTATATTATATTAATAAAAAAAAAGGCTCGGTGGTATGTTAACGAATCGGTCCACTACAGAAACGAGACTTCATAAGTTCAGGGATTTGAGAGCGGAACAAAAGACGGGGAGACTCAACCGTCTTCCAAAAAGAGATGCAGCTATCCTGAAGAGACAATTATCACGCTTGCAAACGTATCCGGGCGGGATTCAATATATGACGGGGGTACCGGATATTGTAATCATCGTTGATCAGCAAGAAGAATATACGGCTCTTCGAGAATGTATCGCTTTTGTAATTCCAACAATTTGTTTAATCGATACAAATTGTGACCCCGATCTCGCAGATATTTCGATTCCAGCAAACGGCTATAGCTTCAATCCGATTAATTCTTAATAAATTTGTATTTGCAATTTGTGAGGGTCGTTCTAGCTATATACGAAATCCTTGATTAATAATAAGATAAATCAATTTTTTTGGTAACTACATGGATTTTTGGAATCGGTTACTCTTCTTGAATCGCATAAAAGAAAAGAAATTAAAAAAAAACTGTGGATATTGTGTGATTAGCGAGTATTCAAAACGGATAATTCTAATTAAAGTATACAAGTCGAAAGGGAGAGGGTTGAATCAAAATAATTCTTTTTAAAGTTCTATTTCTGTTAGAGGGCAATATGAATGTTATATCATGTTCCAGTAACACACTAAAAGGGTTATACGATATATCCGGTGTGGAAGTAGGCCAACATTTCTATTGGCAAATAGGAGGTTTACAAGTCCATGCCCAAGTACTTATTACTTCTTGGGTTGTAATTGCTATCTTATTAGGTTCAGCCCTTATAGCTGTTCGGAATCCACAAACTATTCCGACTGCCGGTCAAAATTTCTTCGAATATGTCCTTGAATTTATTCGAGACGTGAGCAAAACTCAGATTGGAGAAGAATATGGTCCATGGGTTCCCTTTATTGGAACTATGTTTCTATTTATTTTTGTTTCGAATTGGTCCGGTGCTCTTTTACCTTGGAAAATAATACAGTTACCCCATGGGGAGTTAGCTGCACCTACGAATGATATCAATACTACCGTTGCTTTAGCCTTGCTCACGTCAGTAGCATATTTCTATGCAGGTCTTTCTAAAAAGGGATTAGGTTATTTCAGTAAATACATTCAACCGACTCCAATTCTTTTACCCATTAACATTTTAGAAGATTTCACAAAACCTTTATCACTTAGCTTTCGACTTTTCGGGAATATATTAGCTGATGAATTAGTAGTTGTTGTTCTTGTTTCTTTAGTACCTTTAGTGGTTCCTATACCTGTGATGTTCCTTGGATTATTTACAAGCGGTATTCAAGCTCTTATTTTTGCAACTTTAGCGGCGGCTTATATAGGCGAATCTATGGAGGGCCATCATTGACTAGTTTTCGAAATAGTCTCTTTTTTTTTTAGCTTAGAATAACGCAGTGTATGCGTAACTAAAGATAATCCACGTAGGAAACATCAATATACAAATAGAAATAGACAAATACGGGATATACGACCAAGAGTCATAGAAAAAAAATTCAGATATTGGGGAATTGTAAAAAAGGAAAGAGATCAAAAAGATCTTTTTCCTAAAATTCATGTTTGGCTTTATTATATCATACTCCTGCCAATGAATATTATCATTCAATTCAAATATAAGGAGTCATTATTTGAATCAAAATTCTTAATATAAAAATTCTTATAGTATCATAGTATCACAATTTACACGGTGTGTGATTAAAAAAAAAAAGAAAAAGAAAGATGCTTTCTAGAATGATTCCCATTTCAGTTGATTTTATTCAATTCAACGATTGACCAAAAGAAAATATTAATAAATAATTAAATAATTAAAGTGAATGACCTTACCGGAATAAAATACTTATGTTTATTTCTATGCAATGATTTGCCAAACGAGATTCATAAAAAATGGGTTGATTGGGAGAGGGGAACATAATTTGGTATATGGGATCTAATGACTCTAAGCCAACTCTTGTGTATGGTTCCAAGAATGATTCTAGAATACGATTGACTTTAAGATACGAATAGCTTGAATCTAAGATATGAAGATATGAATAGTTGGTTTACGTTATGGAAGAAAGACATGTATATATGATATTAGATATTGATAGTTATATATCAACTAAAGATATATCTAATCCGCCCTACTATTGTGAACTTAGATAGAGATTCCAATAGAAATTCTTCGGTTTCGTCTTTGCCTGTGAATTGAATGTGAATGAATAAAGCGATGAAATAAAGAAAACTAACGAACGAAGAATAAAAAAAGAGTTTGGAAAGAAGAAATGGAAGAACAAAAGTCGTATGGATTCACAAAAATCCTGTGGATCGGAACTAAAAAAGAGATATCGAAGTAGCTTTTATGGTTTAATACTAATATTATTATTATTTCAATTCCGAGTTCTTAGTTATTTCGACTGGATGAATCTTAGCGATCGAATAATTAAGTCATAATTCATATTTTCATTGGACGATTGTATCATTAACTATTTCTTTATTTTAGTGCGAGGAACTTATCATGAATCCACTGATTTCTGCCGCTTCTGTTATTGCCGCTGGGTTGGCCGTCGGACTTGCTTCTATTGGACCTGGAGTAGGTCAAGGTACTGCTGCGGGTCAAGCTGTAGAAGGTATCGCGAGACAACCCGAGGCGGAGGGAAAAATACGAGGTACTTTATTGCTTAGTCTGGCTTTTATGGAAGCTTTAACAATTTATGGACTGGTTGTAGCATTAGCGCTTTTATTTGCGAATCCCTTTGTTTAATCCTATAAATATGCAAATTCCGTATTTTTTTTTAGTCTATCTAAAAGAGGAGATAATATGAAAAATATAACCGATTCTTTCGTTTCCTTGGTTCGCTGGTCATTTGCCGGGAGTTTCGGGTTTAATACCGATATTTTAGCAACAAATCCAATAAATCTAAGTGTAGTCCTTGGTGTATTGATCTTTTTTGGAAAGGGAGTGCGTGCGAGTTGTTTATTTCAAGAATAGGCTGGATCCAACCAGCTGTACTTTTTTTCATTATAACTAGATCGAAAAAGGTGCACGATTCCGCGAATTACTTCTGAATCAATTTCAAATCATATTTAAGAACCATAGCATTTCGTGATTCATTGGTAAATCCGCTTTGATTCTCTATCAACCAAACCAATAGTGTGGGGTCATTAACATGGTTAAAGCTAAACCAAACTGTTTGAAGTCCAGACGCAGCATGGTACTCTTTCTACTACTATATTAATATAGAATAGAAATGTTTGCAAAATGAATAATTGGAATTTGTTTTTTTTTTCGATATAAAACACTCATGTCGATAAAATTATTTGAGCCTTTGAGCCTTTTCTTTTATTGGAATGCAAAATATTTGAAATATTTCAATCAACCGCTTTTTATGCTGAATCGGTGACCTGTGTATAATATAAAGTAAAAAGAATTCTTTGGATTTGACGAAAAAAAGAAACAACTTTGCTGACAATTCAATATTTTTGTTTTGTTCCGTCAGAAGAGTCCTCAAAATATTCTGGTCTTGGATTAGTGATTAGTCGCGACATCTTGGAATATGAATAGAGAAGAGAGGTAGAGGATAGGCTCATTACATTAAAAAAAAAAGATATGGGAATTGCCCCCATACTTAAAAAGTTGAAGTAATTGAGTGTGAGAGCCAAATGAATCGAAAAATTCATGTTTGGTTCGGGAAGGGATCATGTAAGTTTTGAGATGAATGGAAAGATAATCTACTTTCATTAAGTGATTTATTAGATAATCGAAAACGGAAGATCCTGAATACTATTCGAAATTCAGAGGAACTGCAGGGGGGGGCCATTCAACGGCTGGAAAAAGCCCGGGCTCGCTTACGGAAAGTCGAAAGGGAAGCAGATCAATTTCGAGTGAATGGATACTCGGAGATAGAACGAGAAAAATTGAATTTGATTAAGTCAACTTATAAGACTTTGGAAGAATTAGAAAATTACAAAAATGAAACCATTCGTTTTGACCACCAAAGGGCGGTTCAGCAAGTCCGACAACAGGTTTTCCAACAAGTTTTAAAAGGAGCTCGAGGCACTCTGAATAGTTCTTTGAACAAGGAGTTACATTTACGTACCATTAGTGAGAATATTGACACGTTTGAGGCGATGGCAGAAATAACTGATTAGTCCTTTTCCTGTAGGCATTGTTTTTTTTCTTTAACTAAAAAAAAAATTATACTCATGGTAACAATTAGAGCCGACGAAATTAGTA